TTGATTTTTTTTGAAATACGGGACTATATGAATCAGGGAAAAACTCCATGAAAGGAAGATTAATGATTCATATAAATCACTTAGTGGAAAATGTCCTGAATAAACCCAACGAGTAACTAATAATCCTGTTATACAGGAAAAAGTAATTATCATCCCCCTTTCGGATGAATCATATAGTTTTACGATTTCATCAACTAAAAAAGTTATGAAATGAATTGTAATTACAATTGAAACAATCGAAAAAGAAATATGAGTTAATATATGCTCTAAAGTTGAAAATATCATAATTTTTTTTAAGGAGTCCCATAATTATAAAAAGGAAATTGGAAATTGAATTCATTATAGGATCTATTTACTTTTTTTAGGAGATGACATGCCGCCACTCGGACTCGAACCGAGATGCTCTAGCACTGCTTCCTAAGAGCAGCGTGTCTACCAATTTCACCATAGCGGCTTGTCTTGAATTCATAATACCCTATGAATAAGCAATCGTCTAGATTTAAGAATTAAATTGTTGCAATCTTTTTTAGGAAAGATTCAAATTGATGAATAAAAATTCGTTCAAATAGGTATTTGAAGGTTCATTATTTGAATTTAGGGTCTTAGTTTTATTGTGTATTTTAGACTCTCCTCGACTTGAACTCTTGGAAAACTAGATAGTCCAACTATGAATTAAGGGATAGAACCCCCCCCCAAAAAAAACATTTTTGTTTTGTTTTAATGAACTGTTTTTGATTTATTTGATTTCAAACATCGAAACCAAAAAATCCATTTTATCAATGAACAAAAAAATTTGTTAAGTGTTTTTGAGTGGATTGATGGAAATAAATATATGGGAGTCTATATAGGAATTCATAGAAAATCCAAAAAGAAGAAAGTTGCACAAAAAGGTTTAGAATTTTAATCAATTAGTTTCAATGATTTTGATTTTTTACTCGCCTTTCTATAGAGAAAACGTGGATCTAGAAAAAAAAGAAAACCTTATATTATTGCTTATATTATTGTAAGAAACAGGCTGATGGGGAAAATAATACTCCCCATCTTGGAAATGAGAAAATATACTAAAAAGACAATTACGTATCTTATGTTTTTTTGTCAAAAAAAAAAGGATTCTTTTTTTTTTTTTTTGAATTCAGTACGGTAAAGAGAAAAATCCTTATTCTAATTCTAAGAGTGAAACAAATTCCATTTCCTATTGATTAACTCAACAGGGAATGGAAAGCGGAAATTTTATTTTCGAAACAAAATGAGTCAATTTTTGAGTCAAGCCAATTCAGATTATTGTAACATGTTATGTTTTATTACTTATTTTATTTTATTTGTTTGTTGCACAAAAAAACTTTTTGAATTCCCGGTAGAAATGGATTTCCCTAAGGAAAACGCTTTTAACGCTGCCCAATACCCCTTCCTTTTCCAAAAATTTTTACGAATACGCTTTTTTGATGCAGAAGTACGTTTTTTTGGAACTGCCATTTAAATCAAAATTAAGAGATTACTCATTGGTATAGCTGGATGTGAAAGACATCTATTCTTCAAAAGAAATTTTCGCTTTGCCAATTCATTATGTATTTCTTTTCTAGATAATATTTTTGATTCTAAAAATCAAAAAGAATACATAAGATGCGTGAAAGATATGGGAAAATTGCATAAACTATTTTTATTACTAAAAATAAAAGAATATTCTTTTATTTTTTAGTAACTTGTCAAATTCGCGAAAAATATGCCTAATTTAACTTGAATTTGAAAGTTCGAAGGAGACTAGTAATTAATCTGCTTTTTTCATATGATTTGACCAATTGTAACTTCTTGATTTGAATATTTGAAGTATTTAGCAGAAACTTCTAAAGTTTAAGTATAAAAAGAAATAAAAATTCAAAAATTCTATTTCTATTTAAGTTATTAAGTTAGTGCATATCTTTATTTTTTTATTGACTCCTTTCAAAAAGAGGTAAGATCCGGTGAACCGGAAACAATTAATATTAATTAAGAATTAAAAAACTTTTTTTATGGAACAGACATATCAATATGCGTGGATCATACCTTTCCTTCCACTTCCAGTTCCTATGTTAATAGGAGTGGGACTTCTTCTTTTTCCGACAGCAACAAAAAATCTCCGTCGTATGTGGGCTTTTTCGAGTATTTTATTGTTAAGTATAGTCATGATTTTTTCAACTAATTTGTCTATTCAGCAAATAAAAAGCAGTTCTATCTATCAATATGTATGGTCTTGGACCCTCGATAATGATTTTTCTTTAGAATTCGGCTACTTGATCGATCCACTTACTTCTATTATGTCAATGTTAATCACTACTGTTGGAATTATGGTTCTTATTTATAGTGATAATTATATGGCTCACGATCAAGGATACTTGAGATTTTTTGCTTATATGAGTTTTTTCAGTACTTCGATGTTGGGATTAGTTACTAGTTCGAATTTGATACAAATTTATATTTTTTGGGAATTGGTTGGAATGTGTTCCTATCTATTAATAGGGTTTTG